AAATATCTCCGCAATTGTTCAAATTCAAAGCACCCCTTTCGATGAATGCCCAAGAATGCCCGAAAGAACCACTTTTTTTAATGAATATTATTCGGATTTCAAGACGAAAGAACTCCCTTTCGACCATTTATATCAAAATATTTAATAGTTCGAAAAACTTTTGCCGGCTACCGGAATAATTGAGAGAAAATTCTAAAGAATATTGTGATGGGATGAAGTGAAGTGACAAAACAAGATAGAAATTTGATAGTTATCATTTAGTCATTAAGGAACACAAAAGAAAGGATAAAAAGAAATGCCGCTTGACAAAAAAGAGAGAGAATTTACAAGAGATGAATTTTTCGATTTTTTACTTGCTTTGTTACTGTGAGTAGATTTACATACGCATAAAAGACCATTTTTGTTTTGCGGACAAAAAGGTTTCCCTTTATGATTGTTTCGTATACGTCTGCTTTGGCTCAAATGAGCGTTTTGAAGAAACTTCAGTTAAGTTGTGCTATAGAAAAGGAAGGGCGGATTCTTGAATTTTTTCCCTCCTGCTAAGATAAGAAATAATCAGTTCATTTCAAAATACTTCAATTGGTACGCGCAAGAAATAGGCTAATTCAGCAGCTTTTTGTTCTATTTCTCGTGGCGTCAAATTCTCATCAGTACGAGTCAAGGGAATGGTCCCCTGGCCTCTGATTTCCATATAAAGGACAAGGATACGACGGGCATAAATATCCTCTTTAACTGCTATTCTGATGGACTGAATATCTTTCATAAGTAATCGGAGGAAGATCCGGCGATTTTGTCCAGGAAATCCCCAACGAAAAATACACACTATTCCTTCTTTTCTATCGAATCGATCATAACCACTACCTACATTCCAAAAAATTGTGCACCACAAATAGGAGCTAATAAAGAGACCGGCAATCCCATAGAAAGACATCACGATCCCTTGTGGAAAAAAAATTATTTGCTGAGACGGAAATAAAGATATCAAATTCCTACCAAGATAACTGGAAGTTCCAACCAGTAAGAACCCTAATGAACCTAAAAAAAGGATAAAGGCCCAGCAGAAATTACTTGTTTTTCGAGACCCCGTTATAAGTTCTATCCATATACGTTCTGATCGCCAACTCATACTAGATCCAGTTGCATTTTATTATAATTGAGAGAATAACCCAAATGAATTTTACTTTACTCTTTTTGTTTCCGAAGTAACGCTCATCAACTAGCATTATTCTGATGTGAACCTTTAGGCGTAATTCATCGAATTGGTTAAATCTAAAATAATAACATCCCCCTCAGCCCCTATCGATATCTACATACATATAGATTTCCATTTCAGACATCCCATGATCCTGATCTATTTAAAAATAGCTACAATTTTTTTTACCCATATATCATGGTTTTCACATACCATACATAAGAGCGCTTTCATTTATGTTCTGAGGAAGCCACATGTTATACCATATTCTACTAAATGGATATCTGTTCCAAGTCTAAGTCTTGAAAAAAAAAAAAGAATGGATGAGATGTGGTTGCATCGGATCTAAAAAATCTTGTTTTTTTGAATATGAAGAAATAACGAAGCCATTGCAATTGCCGGAAATACTAGGCCCACTAAAGGCACGAAAATAGAGGGTAAGTCAATACTTGTCATAGAATGGGTACCTCGATTTAATAGTTGTATTAATATTTGTACCTGTTATAAAGATATTTTATAATAAAATTATTAGTATAGAATTCGTATATAATTATACTAAGTATATCTAAGTGAGTATAAATATAGAATAAGTGCAAGGAATAGAGAACTAAATAAATGTACTTATCCGGCTTTCTACATATAATATATGTATGATAATCCACTTTATTATTCCACTTTATTATTCCTCTTTTATTATTCTTCTCCTATTTTTATCTTCTAATTTACATTTTATTAATTAAATTAGTATATTAGTATTCAAATTTGAATTCAAATTTTATAAAGAAAGAGTTTGAATTCCCGAAAAATGAGTCCGGGATTCTTAGTAAAAATGGGGATTCTCGGTAGATATAGAAAGATGCAAGACGCTATATCTATAATCTTCCTTATATTATCTATAGTTATATATACATAAGAAGGGAACATAAAATTTTTTTATTTGCCTTGCCTAAGCTAATTTCGCAGAAGGAAGATTTCGCTCTTTTATCTTGTCGATAGAAGCTTCCTGATTTCTAATCAGGAATATGGGTAAAAAAAAAAAAAGATCTCGAGAAAAAAGAACTATTCGCAATCTTTGATTTGATTCTTTCTACAATTCGCTCTTATGTCACTAAAGAAAACTCCATTTTTCTTATTTTTACTTTAATTCCGATAAAATAACTACTTGTTTGACACAAATAAAATAATTGAACTTAAGGCTCTACTTTATTTTTGCGGGATTCAAAGGAAAGAAAGCATGAAGATGAAATAACTCACTCAGAACACCCTTTAAAGTATTACGTGGTACGATTGGATCGAATAAGCCCTTAT